ATTGACGGAAAAAAAAACGAAGGATCTCGCTGATAGAACAAGTAAAATTCGAAATAAAATAAAAAGAATCTCAAAAGAGAAAAAAAAAGTAACTCCAAGAATAAATAATCTTAGTCCTAACAAAACAAATTCTAATGCTAAAAGATTCGAAAAATGGCAAATATTAAAAAGAAGAAATGCTCGATTAATCTATAAATTCCCCCCTTTTTTTAAAATTTTCATTGAAAAAATCTACACAGATCTATTTTTATCTATCATTAATATTCCCAGAATAAATACAAAACTTTTTCTTAAAGTAACAAAAAAAATTATTGATAAATCGATTTACAATAATGAAAGAAAACAAGAAAGAATTAATAAAAAAAAGAAAACTCCAATTACATTTATTTCGACTATAAAAAAGCCATTTGATAATATTAGTAATATTAAAGAAAATTCACGTATTTTTTATGACTTATCCTACGTGTCACAAGCATATGTATTTTACAAATTATCACAAATTCAAATTAGGAACTCGGTAAGATCTGTTGTTCAATATCAAAGAATCCCCCCTTTTCTTAAGTCTAAAATAAAGGATTCTTTTGAAAGACAAGGAATGATTCATTCGAAATTAGCAAATAAAAAACTTCCAAGCTATGAAACGAATCAATGGAAAAACTGGTTAAAAGGACATTATCAATACCATTTATCTCAGATCGGATGGTCTAGATTAATACCAGAAAAATGGCGAAATAGAATTCGCCAGCGTTGTATAGTTAAAAAGGAAAATTTAAGCAAACAGCATTCATATGAAAAAGACCAATTGGTTGGTTCCAAAAAAAAATCGGAAGTATATTTATTATCCAATGAAAAAAGTAATTTTCGAAAATATTATAGATATAATCTTTTATCATATAAATTTCTTAATTATGATAATAAAACGGAATGTTTTTTTTATAGATTTCCCTTTCAAGGAAATAAGAACCAAGAAATTTCTTATACTTATAACAGGCCTAAAAAGGCCTTTTTTGATATACTGAGGAACATCCCTATTCAAAATGATCTAGGACAGGTTGATATTCCATATATGGAAAAATCGGCCGATAGAAAAAACTTTGATTGGAAATTTTTCAATTTTTATCTTAGACAAAAAGCCGATATTGAGACCTGGATCATTATTGATACCAATAGGAATCAAAATACTCAAATTCCTACTAACAATTCTCAAATAATTTCTAAAAAAAATATTTTTTATCTTATGATTCCAGAAACCAATTCACCAAACCCCCACAAAGGATTTTTTGATTGGATGGGAATGAATGAAAAAATCCTAAAGCGCCCCATATCGAATCTGGGATTTTGGCTCTTCCCAGAATTTGTGTTACTTTATAAGGCATATAAAACGAAACCTTGGTTTATACCAAGCAAATTACTTCTTTTAAATTTAAATAGTAGTGAAAATAAAAAGATTAATGAAAAGAAAAAGATTAATTTGTTGATAGCCTCGAATAAAAAGCATCGAAATCAAGAAGAAAAAGAACCCATAAGTCAAGGAGATCGTGGATCCGTTCTCTCACAACAAAAAGATATTGAAGATAATTATGCAAGCTTGGATATAAAAAAGGGGAAAAAGAGAAAACAAAACAAAAGCAATACAGAAGCAGAACTAGATTTCTTCCTGAAACGTTATTTGCTTTTTCAATTGAGATGGGGCACAACTTTTCATCAAAGAATGATCAATAATATCAAGGGATATTGTCTTCTGCTTAGACTGATAGATCCAAAAAAAATGACTATATCCTCCATTCAAAAGAGAGAAATAAATTTGAATAGAATGCCGATTCAAAGTAATTTAACTCTTTCAGAATTCATGAAGAGGGGGGTATTGATTGTAGAACCACTTCGTTTGTCTGGAAAAAAAGATGGACAATTTATTATGTACCAAACCGTAGGTATTTCGTTGCTTCATAAGAGTAAGCATCAAATTCATCAAAAATATCAAGAGCAAAGATATGTTTCTAGGACAAATTTGGATGAAACAATTTCACCATATCAAAGAATAACTGAAAATAGAGACAAAAATCATTTTGATTTACTTGTTCCAGAAAATATTTTATCGTTTAAACGTCGTAGAAAAGCGAGAATTCTAATTTGTTTCAATTCAAAGAATGAAAATTATACATATAGAAATCCAGTATTTTGGAATAGAAAGAACATAAAAAACAGCAGCCGAGTTTCACATGACAATAATTATCTTGATAGAGAGAAAAATCAATTAATGAAATTAAAGTTCTTTCTTTGGCCTAATTATCGATTAGAAGATTTAGCTTGTATGAATCGTTATTGGTTTGATACCAATAATGGCAGTCGTTTCAGTATGTTAAGAATACATCTGTATCCGCGATTGAAATTCTGTGAATAATACAATTTTTCTATATATACCCTAAACCTTATTTCTATATACCCTATATATAATATATATTAATCTATATATAATATAGGGTATATGAAAATAAACAAATATACAGATCACGTACTTTTCTTGTCTCACATCTCATTCTAGTATTCAATATGAAATGAATTATGAATAATATCTAAATTAGTTTTCCAAATGAATCAATAGAAACTTCTTAATTTTAGGTCTAAATTCTTTGATGCAAAAATGTACCAATCTTTTTCTATTCCTATCTAAATCCAATTTCCAATTCGATTGATTGGTTTGAATTCAGAAAGGAGTTATTTGGATTAAATTATTGTATATACCACATCAAAATTAATGGCATTATTATTACTTATACTTATTACTGATCGGTAAAATCCATATCTGTACAAGGGGAAAGGAGAGTTTTTTATGGTAAAAAATTCAGTAATTTCTATTATTTCTCAAAAAGAAAACAAAGAAAATAGAGGGTCTGTTGAATTTCAAGTATTCAGTTTCACCACTAAGATAAGGAGACTTACTTCACATTTGGAATTGCACAAAAAAGACTTTTCATCTCAGAAAGGTTTGCGAAAAATTTTGGGAAAACGTCAACGACTACTAGCCTATTTGTCAAAAAGAAATAGAGGACGCTATAAAGAATTAATTGATGAGTTGGATATTCGAGAAATAAAAACTCGTTAATTTGAAGCATGATATCATTTGACGAGCTTAGTCTTGATAAGCTTAGTCGTTTAAATTTTGATGAATTTCTTTTTACTTTCAGCAATGCATGGAAGACTGACTCGGGAAAAACTTATGATTACACCAACTACAAGAAACGACCTCATGATAGTCAATATGGGCCCTCACCACCCATCAATGCACGGTGTTCTTCGACTAATCGTTACTCTCGACGGTGAAGATGTTATTGACTGTGAACCTATATTGGGTTATTTACATAGAGGAATGGAAAAAATTGCGGAAAATCGAACAATTATACAATATTTGCCTTATGTAACACGTTGGGATTATTTAGCTACTATGTTTACAGAAGCAATAACCGTAAACGGACCTGAACAGCTAGGCAATATTCAAGTACCTAAAAGGGCTAGCTATATTAGAGCTATTATGCTGGAGTTAAGTCGTATCGCTTCCCATTTGTTATGGCTTGGCCCTTTTATGGCAGATATTGGGGCACAGACCCCCTTTTTCTATATTTTGCGAGAACGAGAATTGATATATGACTTATTCGAAGCTGCTACCGGTATGCGCATGATGCATAATTATTTTCGTATCGGAGGAGTCGCTGCTGATCTACCTCATGGCTGGATAGATAAATGTTTAGATTTTTGCGATTATTTTTTAACTGGGGTTGCTGAATATCAAAAGCTTATTACACGAAATCCGATTTTTTTAGAACGAGTTGAAGGCGTAGGTATTATTGGCGGAGAAGAAGCATTAAATTGGGGTTTATCGGGGCCAATGCTACGAGCTTCCGGAATACAATGGGATCTTCGTAAAGTTGATCGTTATGAGTGTTATGACGAATTTAATTGGGAGATTCAATGGCAAAAAGAAGGAGATTCATTAGCTCGTTATTTAGTACGAATCGGCGAAATGACAGAATCCATAAAAATTATCCAACAGGCCCTGGAAGGAATTCCAGGGGGGCCCTATGAGAATTTAGAAAGCCGGCGCTTTGATAGAATAAAAGACCCTGAATGGAATGATTTTGAATATCGATTTATTAGTAAAAAACCTTCTCCAACTTTTGAATTATCCAAGCAAGAACTTTATGTAAGAGTCGAAGCACCAAAAGGAGAATTGGGAATTTTTCTGATCGGAGATCAGAGTGTTTTTCCTTGGAGATGGAAAATCCGACCGCCGGGGTTTATCAACTTGCAAATTCTTCCGCAGTTAGTTAAAAGAATGAAATTGGCTGATATTATGACGATACTAGGTAGTATAGATATCATTATGGGAGAAGTTGATCGTTGAAATGATAATTGATATAACAGAAATAGAAGCTATCCATTCTTTTTTCAGATTGGAATCCTTAAAAGAAGTTTATGGGCTCGTATGGATGCTTGTCCCTATTTTCATTCTTGTATTAGGAATCACACTGGGTGTACTAGTAATTGTTTGGTTAGAAAGAGAAATATCTGCAGGGATACAGCAACGTATTGGACCCGAATATGCGGGTCCTTTGGGAATTCTTCAAGCTTTAGCAGATGGTACAAAACTACTTTTCAAAGAAAATCTTCTTCCGTCTAGAGGAGATACTCGTTTATTCAGTATTGGTCCATCCATAGCAGTCATATCCATTTTACTAAGTTATTCAATAATTCCTTTTAGCTATCGCTTTATTCTAGCTGATCTTAGTATTGGTGTTTTTTTATGGATCGCCGTTTCAAGTCTTGCTCCCGTTGGATTACTTATGTCAGGCTATGGATCAAATAATAAATATTCCTTTTTAGGTGGATTAAGGGCTGCTGCTCAATCAATTAGTTATGAAATACCATTAACTCTATGTGTATTATCAATATCTCTACGTGTGATTCGGTAAGACATAAAAATTCCTCCATTTCTTTTCTTTCTAAGAAGAAAGTTAAATGATTTGAATATCTATTTTTTTATTCATCATTAGGTTGATGAATTAAACCAGATAGTTATATGAGTGAAATAAAACGGCTTATAAATTTGCTGTTAAAGGAATTCAATCTCATTTCCTATGTACAAGAATTAAGTGAAAGTAAACATAAGCAGTCAAGGCTGTTTACCCCAAGATTGGCTGATTAGTCATCATGGCTTGAAGCGGGTTTAAAAGATCAATTGTATGGGTTTTTTTCTATACTATTACCATAGAGGTATTACCCTAATGAGAGATTCAAAAAAAATAAGTGGATGGTTAGGAAGACCAAGATACACAAAGGATTAGTAATGGAGATTCTTTAAATTATCCAATAGGATATTTTTTTATAGAAAAGTAATTCGAATTGGGGCTTTAAGTTGGTAGAAATTATTAAGAAGTACTCCCCATGATTTCGATCCAGAGTATGTTCCTGTCCACTGATTAAGTAAATAACTATCAAAACGAAGAAATCTTTTACTTTTGATAATACGAATAATGCCTCTTTTTCTGAGAAAGGAGAATAGGAACGAAATCAAATTCTTGTTATGTAATGCAATGTCTAAATGCTTTTTCGTAATCGAAAATGAGAAAAAGATAGGTTGAAATATCTATGTGATATTCCTCTAAAAATTATTTTTTTCATTCAAGGGTAAAGTTTTTAATTAACAAAGAAAAATGAAAATTTTTAAAATATGAGATCAATTCCGAAGCACTTTTTTATTATAAATCTAGCAGACAGAATTCCATTGGTCTAATTCTAGGCCTTAGGATAAAAGTTTGATTCTCTATCGATCTTACAAATACATCAACAAATACATCAAGATAAATAAAGTTGAAAGGTTCTTATATTGATTTATGACCTATGAGGAGCCGTATGAGGTGAAAATCTCATGTACGGTTCTGTAATAGTGACGAGAACAGTGATGTTATTGTCGACTATGATTATCTAACAGTTTAAGTACAGTTGATATAGTTGAAACACAATCAAAATATGGTTTTTGGGGATGGAATTTGTGGCGTCAACCTATAGGGTTTCTCATTTTTCTAATTTCTTCTCTAGCCGAGTGTGAGAGATTACCTTTTGATTTACCAGAAGCAGAAGAAGAATTAGTAGCTGGTTATCAAACCGAATATTCAGGTATAAAATTTGGCTTATTTTATGTTGCTTCGTATCTAAATCTACTAGTTTCTTCGTTATTTGTAACAGTTCTTTACTTGGGGGGTTGGAATCTTTCTATTCCAAACCTATTTAGTCCTGAAATTTTTGACATAAATAAAAGAGGGAAAGTTTTTGTAACAATAATAGGTATCTTTATTACACTGGCTAAAACTTATTTGTTCTTGTTTATTTCTATTGCAACAAGATGGACGTTACCAAGACTAAGAATGGACCAACTATTAAATCTTGGATGGAAATTTCTTTTACCTATTTCTTTAGGTAATCTATTATTAACAACTTCATTCCAGCTTCTTTCACTGTAAAGGAATAGAATATTCTATTCTTCATAACTTGTCTCAAACAAGAGAAAGAAACCAGTAAACTTATTTATAGATATTCAGATATGTTCCCTATGCTAACTCGGTTCTTGAACTCTAGTCAACAAACAATACGAGCTGCCAGGTATATTGGTCAAGGTTTCATGATTACCCTATCCCACGCGAATCGTTTACCTGTAACTATTCAATACCCCTACGAAAAATTGATTACATCAGAACGTTTCCGAGGCCGAATTCACTTTGAATTTGATAAATGCATTGCTTGTGAAGTATGTGTTCGTGTATGCCCTATAGATCTACCCGTTGTAGATTGGAAATTTCAAACTGATATTCGAAAGAAACGATTACTTAATTACAGTATTGATTTTGGAATTTGTATATTTTGTGGTAATTGTGTTGAGTATTGTCCAACAAATTGTTTATCAATGTCCGAAGAATATGAGCTTTCTACTTATAATCGTCATGAATTGAATTATAATCAAATTGCTTTAGGCCGGTTACCTGTATCAATAATTGAAGATTACACAATTCGAACAATTTCTTCGAATTTATCTCAATTAAACAATGTATAAAACTCTTGATTCGCAAAACATTTCAAAATTCAAAAAACAAAATAGCTTTTAGATTTTTTTGCAGTTAAAGGAATGAGGTTTTTGCTTGGTCAATACAAAAGAACGGTTGGTTCGTAAGGGTCGTGGCTTGATTTTCATTTAAAATCAATTTTTATTCGAATAATGTAATATTTAATAATATAAAGATAAAGTTTTAACCTTTGCTTTCGAGAATAGATAAAAGTAATCCTGTACTTACATCAATCCAAATCACCTCCATTCAAATTGAATTCAATTAAGAAGTATCTTAAAAATAGGATAAATTTTTCCTGGTCAGGTCAACAAAGGCATGAAATATTTCGATCTTTTTTTAAAAAATCAAATGGATTTACCTGGACCAATACATGATTTTATTTTAGTCTTTCTAGGATCGGGTCTTATATTAGGAAGTTTGGCAGTAGTATTACTTCCGAATCCAATTTATTCGGCCTTTTCATTGGGATTGGTTCTTTTTTGTATATCCTTATTCTATATTCTATCGAACTCATATTTTGTAGCTGCTGCGCAGCTCCTTATTTATGTAGGAGCTATAAATGTTTTAATCATTTTTGCTGTGATGTTTATGAATGGTTCAGAGTATTACAAAGATTTTCATCTTTGGACCGTTGGGGATGGAGTTACTTCAATGGTTTGTACAAGTCTTTTTATTTCATTAATTACTACTATTCCAGATACGGCCTGGTATGGGATCATTTGGACTACAAAATCAAATCAGATTTTAGAACAAGATTTGATAAGTAATAGTCAACAAATTGGAATTCATTTAGCAACGGATTTTTTTCTTCCATTTGAACTCATTTCAATAATCCTTTTAGTAGCTTTAATAGGTGCTATTTCTATAGCTCGTCAATAAGAAATTTTTAAAACGAGTAATTCAAATAAAATTAACACAAAAGGTATAATTTGTTAATTTGAATTAATATTTAAAAAATAGGATAGAAAGGCTTTAGTTTTATATCGATCTATTACCAATCTATTTCCTTGTTTCATATTTGTTAGAGTCGAATTTATTGAATTATTGTTCAGATTAAAACGAATCAAAATTGATATTGATAAGGAGTTGATTAATGATGCTCGAACATATACTTGTTTTGAGTGCCTATTTATTTTCTGTTGGTATCTATGGATTGATCACAAGTCGAAATATGGTTAGAGCCCTTATGTGTCTTGAACTTATATTAAATTCAGTTAATATCAATTTTGTAACATTTTCTGATATTTTTGATAATCGTCAATTAAGAGGAGACATTTTTTCAATTTTTGTTATAACTATTGCAGCCGCTGAAGCAGCTATTGGACCGGCTATTGTTTCATCAATTTATCGTAACAGAAAATCAACTCGTATTAACCAATCAAACTTGTTGAATAAATAGTATTCATTGTATCAGTGGAAATTTGAATATTTATAAATAAATTCAAATTTAGTAAGTTTTATTTGATACGGGTAAGGTATGATCGTGGTTGCAAAAACACAAGAAATCAAAGTATTTTGGTCCTTTTTCATAAATCAATTCGGAAGTCAATTGATTATGATCATTCATTGATTCGTCTGGTATCTAACTAAAGGATTCATTTATAAGTTAGTTTACTAGACCGAAAATTTATGACGTTCAAAATGTATAGATCCAATGTCACATTCAGTAAAGATTTATGATACATGTATAGGATGTACTCAATGTGTCCGGGCGTGCCCCACCGATGTATTAGAAATGATACCTTGGGATGGATGTAAAGCTAAACAAATAGCTTCTGCCCCAAGGACCGAAGACTGCGTTGGTTGTAAGAGGTGTGAATCTGCTTGTCCAACGGATTTTTTGAGTGTTCGGGTTTATTTATGGCATGAAACAACTCGCAGTATGGGTCTAGCTTATTGATACATTCCATAAAACTCTACTTGAATCCATTTTCTTTTTTTACCGACAAAACCCGTGCTCAATTTAACTTGATTTTGAGCACGGGTTTTTCTGGCCCAAGCGTATCTTGTCTTTACCACGAACCATTTTCCTTGTTTAACAATAATTGTAGTTTTGCCAATATTTGCAGGTTGCTTCATTTTTTTTCTTCCACATAGGGGAAATAGAGTAATCCGCTGGTATACTATATGTATGTGTATCTTAGAACTTCTTCTAACGACTTATGCATTCTGCTATCATTTTCAATCAGACGACCCATTAATCCAACTAATGGAGGATTATAAATGGATCCATTTTTTGGATTTTCATTGGAGATTAGGAATAGATGGACTCTCTGTAGGACCCATTTTACTGACGGGATTCATCACTACTTTAGCTACTTTAGCGGCTTGGCCGGTTACTCGAGATTCTCGATTATTTCATTTCCTAATGTTAGCAATGTACAGTGGACAAATAGGATTATTTTCTTCTCGAGATCTTTTACTTTTTTTTCTCATGTGGGAGTTAGAATTAATTCCTGTTTATCTACTTGTAGCCATGTGGGGAGGAAAAAAACGTCTGTATTCGGCTACAAAATTTATTTTGTACACGGCAGGGGGTTCTATTTTTCTTTTAATGGGAGTTCTGGGCGTCGGTTTATATAGTTCTACTGAACCAATATTAAATTTTGAAATATTGGCTAATCAGTCCTACCCTGTGGCTTTGGAAATATTATTTTATATTGGATTTTTTCTTGCTTTTGCTGTCAAATTACCAATCATACCCCTACATACCTGGTTACCAGATACCCACGGAGAAGCGCATTATAGTACTTGTATGCTTCTAGCCGGAATCTTATTAAAAATGGGAGCGTATGGATTAGTTCGAATCAATATGGAATTATTTCCTCATGCTCATTCTCTATTTTCTCCTTGGTTAATAATAGTGGGCGCAGTACAAATAATCTATGCAGCTTCAACATCTCTTGGTCAACGAAATTTAAAAAAAAGAATAGCCTATTCCTCTGTATCTCATATGGGTTTTATAATTATAGGAATTGGTTCTATCACAGATATGGGACTCAACGGAGCCCTTTTACAAATAATCTCTCATGGATTTATCGGTGCTGCGCTTTTTTTCTTGGCTGGAACAACTTATGATAGAATACGTCTTCTTTATCTTGACGAAATGGGTGGAATAGCTATCCCAATGCCAAAAATGTTCACGATATTCAGTAGCTTTTCGATGGCCTCCCTCGCATTACCAGGTATGAGTGGTTTTGTTGCCGAATTAATAGTCTTTTTTGGACTAATTACTAGTCCAAAATTTTTTTTAATGACAAAAATCCTAATTACTTTTGTAATGGCAATTGGAATTATATTAACCCCTATTTATTTATTATCTATGTTACGCCAGATGTTCTATGGATACAAGATATTTAATGGCCCAAACTTTTATTTTTTGGATTCTGGGCCGCGAGAGTTATTTCTTTCGATCTCCATTTTTTTACCCGTATTCGGTATTGGTATGTACCCCGATTTCGTTCTTTCACTATCAGTTGAAAAGGTTGAAGTTATCCTATCTAATTCTTTTTTTAGATAGTTTTTTTATAGATAGTTTTTTTATTAAAAAAAAAAATGAAAAAAATCTTATCATTTACAAAAAGGTTCGTTGTACAATGACAAAAAGAACGCTTTTTCTTCTCTTGTGTTAAGTAAAAAAACTTTGTGTGAACTAGGGAGAGACCCGTGACTTTGATTCGCGAGGCTCTCCCTAGTTCACACAAAGTTTGATATGCGTTATATGCTTTTCTATTCCTATTGGTAAGTGGTAAGAACTCCTTTTTGAATTTAATTAGATGTTAATGTAAATGAACCATAACTATGTAATCCTATTCCTAATAAATTTACTCCAAAATAGCATATCCAAATTATAAGAAATCCAATAAACGCTACAATTGCTGAATTTGTACCCTTCAATTTTAGATTTGTTTGAGTATGTAAATAAATTGCAAATATGATCCAAGTAATAAAAGCCCAAGTTTCTTTTGGGTCCCAACTCCAATAGGACCCCCATGCTTCATTAGCCCATACTGCTCCAGAAAGAATTCCTATCGTTAAAAAGAGAAATCCTAGACTAATAACCCGATAACTCCAATAATCCAATTGTTGAATCAATTGCGACTTATAATAATTCCTTGGAGAAAAAAAAGAAGTTTTTTTAAAAATATTTTTTTCTTCATTCAGGTATTCGACTTTATCAAGGAAAAATGACTTATTTAAATTTAATAAATGATTACTCGTAGAAAAAAATTTTCTATTTTTTCGAACTGTAATGACTAGAAGTGATACTGATAATAATGATCCACATAAAAGGGCCACATATCCCAATATCATCATACTTACGTGCATTATTAACCACTCGGATTGAAGAGCAGGTACTAATATAGTGGATTCGTGTATTTCAGTTAAAAGGCCTGAGGTAGCAAAGCCCTGGGAAAAAATAGCACTTGGACCTATTATTGTGCTTAGAATTTTTTGATTTTTTTTGAAATACGGAACTATATAAATAAAGGAAAAACTCCATGAAAGAAAGATTAACGATTCATTTAAATCACTTAGTGGAAAATGTTTCGAATAAATCCAACGAGAAATTAATAATCCTGTTATACACAAAAAAGTAGTTATCATGCCCTTTTCGGATGAATCATATAGTTTTACGATTTCATCGACAAAAAAGGTTATCAAATGAATTGTAATTAGAATTGAAACAGTCGAAAAAGAAATATGAGTTAATATATGCTCTAAAGTTGAAAATATCATAAAAAGAGTTCCTTAATTATAAAATCGAAATCGGCAATTGAATTCATTATTCATTATAGGATCTATTTTCTTTTTTTAGGAAATGACATGCCGCCACTCGGACTCGAACCGAGATGCTCTAGCACTGCTTCCTAAGAGCAGCGTGTCTACCAATTTCACCATAGCGGCTTGTCTTGACCTCATAATAGCCTATAAATAAGCAATCGTCTAGATTTAAGAATTCAATTGAGTGCAATATTTTCAGGAAAGATTAAAATCAATGAATAAAATCTGTTCAAATATGTCCTTGAACGTTCATTATTTTAGTTTAGGGTTTTAGTTTTATTGTGTATTTGAGACTCTTCTTTACTTGAATTCTTGTAAAACCAGAAAGTCTTACTATCAATTAAGGGATAGAACCTTTCCTCTAAAAAACATTTTTTAAATTAAGTGTTTTTGATTTATTTAATTTTAAAAAGTACAACCAAAAAATAAGTTTTATCAATGAACAACAATGAACAAAAAAACCTATTTTAGATTATTCAAAATTCACACATATTTATCCATAAAATTTGCACTAAGTGTTTTTGCGTGAATTGATGGTCAGAGATATATGGGCTCTATTCTATATAAGAATTTACAGAAAATCCAAAAGTAAGAAAGTTGTGCAAAAAAAAATCTTTTATAGTACAAATAAGTTGCTGGGGGAAATAAGACTCCTATTCTGGAAAGAAAATATATTAAAAAGAAAGTGAGTATCTTGTGTTTTTTTGTTAAAAAAAGACTTTGTTTGAATTCGGTTTAAAGTAAAACAGAAGAATTCCATTTCCTATGAATTAATTCAACAGGAAATGGAATTTGAGAATTGTCTTTTTGAAACGGAAGAATTTAATTTTTAAGTCAGGTCAATTTATATTTTTATAAAGTGTTCTGTTTTATTTCTTAATAACTTATTTTTTTATTTTATTTGTTTGTTGCACAAAAAAACTTTTTGAAATCCCGGTAGAAAGAGATTTCCCTAAAGAAAACGCTTTTAACGCCGACCAATAGCCTTTCCTTTTCCAAAAATTTTTACGAATACGCTTTTTTGATGCAGAAGTACGTTTTTTTGGAACTGCCATTTAAATAAAAATGAAGAGATTACTCATTGATATAGCTGGATGTGAAAGACATCTATTGTTTAAAAAAATCTGCGCTTTTCTAGATAATTTTTTTCTAAAATTCTAAAAGAATGGAATATGAACGATATGGTAAAATCGCATAAAATTTTTCTAAAAAAGAAAAAACAAGAAGAATATTTTTAGTAACTTGTCAAAATTTGACTTGCATTTTCAAATTCGAAGGAGACTCCTAATTAATCTTTGTCTTTTGTATGATTTGACCAATTGTAACTTCTTGATTTGAATATTTGAAATATTTAGAAGAAATTCAGAAAGAGAAAGAATAAGTAAAAAGAAAGAAAAATGAAAAAATTTTCATTTTTATATTTAAGTTAGGTTAAGCTTAGTGCATATTTTCATTTTTTTATTGACTCCTTTCAAAAGAAGTAAGGTCCGATAAATCGGAAAAAATTAATTACGAATTTAAATTTTTTTATGCAACAGACATATCAATATGGGTGGATTTTACCTTTTGTTCCACTTCCAATTCCTATGTTAATAGGAGTGGGACTTCTTCTTTTTCCGACAGCAACGAAAAATCTTCGTCGTATGTGGGCTTTTCCAAGTATTTTATTGTTAAGTATAGTCATGATTTTTTCAATTAATCTGTCTATTCAGCAAATAAATAGCAGTTCTATCCACCAATATGTATGGTCTTGGACACTCGATAATGATTTTTCTTTAGAATTTGGCTGCTTGATCGATCCACTTACTTCTATTATGTCAATGTTAATCACTACTGTTGGAATCATGGTTCTTATTTATAGTGATAATTATATGGCTCACGATCAAGGATACTTGAGATTTTTTGCTTATATGAGTTTTTTCAGTACTTCCATGTTGGGATTAGTTACTAGTTCAAATTTGATACAAATTTATTTTTTTTGGGAATTAGTTGGAATGTGTTCCTATCTATTAATAGGGTTTTGGTTTACGCGACCTCCTGCAGCAAATGCTTGTCAAAAAGCATTTGTAACTAATCGTGTAGGGGATTTTGGTTTATTATTAGGAATTTTAGGGTTTTATTGTATAACAGGTAGTTTTGAATTTCAGGATTTATTCGAAATACTCAATAACTTGATTTATAATAATGAAGTCAACTTTTCCTTTGTTATTTTGTGTGCTGCTTTATTATTTACCGGTGCAGTTGCTAAATCTGCACAATTTCCCCTTCATGTGTGGTTACCCGATGCTATGGAGGGACCCACTCCTATTTCGGCTCTTATACACGCTGCTACTATGGTAGCAGCGGGGATCTTTCTTGTAGCTCGCCTTCTCCCTCTTTTCATGGTTATACCCTATATAATGAATTTAATCTCGTTGATAGGCATAATCACACTATTATTAGGAGCTACTTTAGCTCTTGCTCAAAAAGACATTAAAAGGGGTTTAGCCTATTCGACAATGTCTCAATTGGGTTATATGATGTTAGCTCTAGGAATGGGGTCTTATCGAAGTGCTTTATTTCATTTGATTACTCATGCTTATTCCAAAGCATTATTATTTTTAGGGTCTGGGTCCATTATTCATTCAATGGAAACTGTTGTTGGCTATTCTCCGGATAAAAGTCAGAATATGGTTTTTATGGGTGGTTTAACAAAACATGTACCGATTACTAAAACCTCTTTTTTATTAGGTACACTTTCTCTTTGTGGTATTCCGCCTCTTGCTTGTTTTTGGTCAAAAGATGAAATTCTTAATGATAGTTGGTTGTATTCGCCAATTTTCGCAATAATAGCTTGGGCTACCGCAGGATTAACCGCATTTTATATGTTTCGCATCTATTTACTTACGTTTGAAGGTCATTTAAATGTTCATTTTCAAAATTATAGTGGCAATCAAAATACTTCTTTCTATTCCATATCTCTATGGGGTAAGGGGTCTTCAAAAGGAATTAACAATAATTTTAGTTTATTAAGAATGAATAATAATGAAAGTTCTTCTTTTTTTTCGAAAAAGACATATCGAAGTCATGAGAATGTAAGAAAAAAGGGGGGAGAACAACC